TTAAAAATAAGCTAAATTAAGCTTTTGGGTTCATACCCCAAATATAAAGGAAATCCCTTTTTTTTAAAAATAAAGTGCCTGATTAAAGGATTATTCTGATAGGATAAATTAAGTAGAATTCTACCTTTATTATATTTTATAGAATTTAACTATATCTAATAATATCAAAAATTATTGTGCCCCTACACTAAAATATATTTATACATTAAATTTTTAATTTAATTTTAATTCCCCCATTTTTAATTTTCCCTAATATTAACTCAAATAAAATATTTTTTTATTTTATCTTAATTTTCAGAACCTTAATTGCAATTTCTTCCCACTCTTGATTGGGATGCTGAATTGGCCTTGAAATTAATTTACTTAGATTTATCCCCCTTATTTCTAATCAAAAAAATCTTTTATCCTCTGAAGCAGCATTAAAATATTTCCTTACACAAGCTATTGCCTCCATCAATTTCTTGTTTTCTATTTTAATTAAAATAATTTTATTAAAAAATTTTGAAATTAATAATTTAATTTCCATTATAATTAATTCTTCTATATTAATAAAAATAGGATCTGCTCCTTTCCATTTCTGATTCCCTAATATTATTGAAGGCTTATCTTGATTTAATTGTTTTATTTTAATGACTTGACAAAAAATTTCACCAATAATTCTTCTTTCTTATTATATAAATAATAATTTTTTAATATTAATCATAATTATCAATGTTATTGTTGGAATCTTAGGTGGGATTAATCAAACTTCTTTACGTAAATTAATAGCATTTTCTTCAATTAATAATTTAGGATGAATATTAATTACTTTAATAATTAGAGAAAACCTATGATTATTTTATTTAATTATATATTCCTTTTTAATTAGAATTTTATGTTTTACTTTCAATTTATTAAATACTTATTTTATTAATCAATTATTTATTATAAATATAAATTCAATAATTAAAATTTCCTTATTAATTAATTTTATATCACTAGGAGGACTCCCCCCCTTTTTAGGATTTTTCCCTAAATGAATTACTATTAACTTTTTAATTATAAACAAATTCTTTATTATTTCATTTATTTTTATTATAATAAGATTAATTATATTATTTTTCTATATTCGAATTATTTACTCTTCTATAATATTTAATTATTTAAAATTAAAATGATTTAAATTTTATTTAAAAAATAATTCAATATTATTAATTAATTTTTTTAGAATAATTTCTTTATTAGGTATAATTATTAGAACTTTTTTTTTTATATAAGGTTTTAAGTTATTTAAACTAATAATCTTCAAAATTATAAAAAAAGAAATTCTTTAAGCCTTAGCATTTATTTATACTCCTTAAAATTTGCAATTTTATATCATTATTGACTATAAAGCTTAATAAAAGAGATTTTTCTCATAAATAAATTTACAATTTATCGCTTATCTTTCAGCCATTTTATTAATGCGAAAATGACTTTATTCAACAAATCATAAAGATATTGGAACATTATATTTTATTTTTGGTATTTGAGCTAGAATATTAGGAACATCTCTTAGTTTATTAATTCGAACTGAATTAGGAACTCCTGGCTCTTTAATTGGAGATGATCAAATTTATAATACTATTGTAACAGCTCATGCTTTCATTATAATTTTTTTTATAGTTATACCAATTATAATTGGAGGATTTGGAAATTGATTGGTTCCACTAATATTAGGGGCCCCTGATATAGCTTTCCCCCGAATAAATAACATAAGATTTTGATTATTACCCCCCTCATTAACTCTGCTAATTTCCAGAATAATTGTAGAAAATGGAGCTGGGACTGGATGAACTGTTTATCCTCCTCTTTCTTCTAATATTGCCCATGGAAGAAGATCTGTAGATTTAGTAATTTTTTCCCTCCATCTTGCAGGTATTTCTTCCATTCTAGGAGCAATTAATTTTATTACAACAATTATTAATATACGTATTAATAGTCTATCATTTGATCAAATACCTTTATTCGTTTGAGCTGTAGGAATTACAGCATTATTACTTCTTCTCTCTCTCCCAGTTTTAGCTGGGGCTATTACAATATTATTAACAGATCGAAATTTAAATACATCTTTCTTTGACCCTGCAGGAGGAGGAGATCCTATTTTATACCAACATTTATTTTGATTTTTTGGTCATCCAGAAGTTTATATTTTAATTTTACCTGGGTTTGGAATAATCTCCCACATTATTACCCAAGAAAGAGGAAAGAAAGAAACATTTGGCTGTTTAGGGATAATTTATGCAATAATAGCAATTGGATTATTAGGATTTATTGTATGAGCTCATCATATATTTACAGTAGGTATAGACACTGATACTCGAGCTTATTTCACTTCAGCAACTATAATTATTGCAGTTCCTACAGGAATTAAAATTTTTAGTTGATTAGCTACTTTTCATGGCACTCAAATCAATTATAGACCATCAATTTTATGAAGATTAGGATTTGTATTTCTTTTTACTGTAGGAGGTTTAACAGGAGTAATTTTAGCTAATTCTTCTATTGATGTAACTTTACATGACACTTATTACGTTGTAGCTCATTTTCATTATGTTTTATCAATAGGAGCAGTATTCGCTATTATAGGAAGATTTATTCATTGATACCCTTTATTTACAGGTCTTTCCTTAAATCCCTATTTATTAAAAATTCAATTCATTACAATATTTATTGGAGTAAATTTAACCTTCTTCCCTCAACATTTCTTAGGATTAGCTGGAATACCTCGTCGTTATTCTGATTATCCTGATAACTTTACATCATGAAATATTCTATCTTCCTTTGGCTCTTATATTTCTTTATTATCTTTAATAATAATAATAATAATTATCTGAGAATCATTTATTAATCAACGAATTATTTTATTTTCCTTAAATATACCTTCCTCTATTGAATGATTACAAAATTTACCTCCTGCAGAACATTCTTATAATGAACTTCCTATCTTAAGAAATTTCTAATATGGCAGATTATATGTAATGGATTTAAACCCCATTTATAAAGGATTTATCCTTTTTTTAGAAATGGCTACTTGATCTAATTTTAATCTTCAAAATAGAGCTTCCCCTTTAATAGAACAAATTATTTTTTTCCACGATCATACTTTGGTTATTTTAATTATAATTACTATTTTAGTTGGTTATTTAATAATAAATTTATTTTTTAATAAATATATTAATCGATTTTTACTAGAAGGACAAATAATTGAATTAATTTGAACTATTATTCCTACAATTACTTTAATTTTTATTGCCTTACCTTCCTTACGTTTATTGTATCTTTTAGATGAATTAAATAATCCTTTAATTACTTTAAAATCAATTGGTCATCAATGATACTGAAGATATGAATATTCTGACTTTAATAATGTAGAATTTGACTCTTATATAATTAATTATAATCAATCTAATATTAATAGATTTCGACTATTAGATGTAGATAATCGAATTATTCTACCTATAAATAATCAAATTCGAGTTATAGTTACTGCAACTGATGTTATTCACTCCTGAACTGTTCCTTCTTTAGGTGTTAAAATCGATGCTAATCCTGGTCGTCTTAACCAAATTAATTTATTTATTAATCGACCAGGTATTTTTTTTGGGCAATGCTCAGAAATTTGTGGCGCTAATCACAGATTCATACCTATTATAATTGAAAGAATTTCAATTAAAAATTTTATTAATTGAATTAATAACTATTCCTCATTAGATGACTGAAAGCAAGTACTGGTCTCTTAAACCATTTTATAGTAAATTAGCATTTACTTCTAATGAAAGAATTAGTTAATTTATAACATAAATATGTCAAGTTTAAATAATTACCTTAGTAATATTCTTTAATTCCACAAATAATACCTATTAATTGAATTATTTCATTTATTTTATTTATTATAATTTTTATTATTTTTAATATTATAAATTATTATATTTTTACAAATAATACAAATAATAAAAATAATAAAAAATTTTATAAAAACTTTAAAAATTTTAACTGAAAATGATAAATAACTTATTTTCTATTTTTGACCCTTCAACTAATATTTTTAATTTATCTTTAAATTGAATTAGAACTATTATTGGATTATTATTCATTCCGTATTCTTTTTGAATCATTCCAAACCGACAATTTATTCTTTGGAACTTTATTCTTAATAAACTTCACAATGAATTTAAAATATTATTAGGAATTAATAAATTCAATAAAGGCTCTACTTTTATTTTCATTTCCTTATTTTCTTTTATTTTATTTAATAATTTTTTAGGATTATTCCCATATATTTTTACAAGAACTAGTCATCTTACTATTTCTCTTTCTATTTCTCTCTCATTATGATTAAGATTTATATTATATGGTTGAATTAATAATTATCAACATATATTTATTCATATAATCCCACAAGGAACACCTTCTATTCTTATACCTTTTATAGTATTAATTGAAACAATTAGAAATATTATTCGACCTGGAACTTTAGCTGTTCGTCTAACTGCTAATATAATTGCTGGCCATTTACTTTTAACTCTTTTAAGAAGAACCGGAAATAGTATATCTTTTTATTTATTATTTATTTTAATTTTTATACAAATCTTATTATTAATTTTAGAATCAGCAGTTGCGGTTATTCAAGCCTATGTAATTTCTATTTTAAGAACATTATATTCTAGAGAAGTTAATTAATAACCAATGTCAATAAATAATAATCACCCCTTTCACTTAGTAAATTATAGACCTTGACCTTTAACTGGAGCAATTGGAGTAATAACCTTAGTTACAGGAATAGTTAAATGATTCCATGAATTTAATATAAATTTATTAATTTTAGGTTATATAATTGTCTTATTAACAATATATCAATGATGACGAGATATTTGCAGAGAAGGAACATATCAAGGTAGTCATACAATTTTAGTTTCAAAAGGTTTGCGATGAGGAATAATTTTATTTATTATTTCAGAAGTATTTTTCTTTATTTCTTTTTTCTGAGCTTTTTTTCATAGAAGATTATCTCCTAATATTGACATTGGAGCAATATGACCTCCTTCTAGAATTGTTCCCTTCAATCCTTTCCAAATTCCTCTTTTAAATACTATTATTTTAATCACATCAGGAGTTTCAGTAACTTGAGCTCATCATAGAATAATAGAAAATAACTTTTCTCAAACTACCCAAGGTCTTTTTATTACTATTTTACTAGGAATTTACTTTACTATTCTTCAAGCTTATGAATATATTGAAGCCCCTTTTACTATCGCAGATTCAATTTATGGTTCAACTTTTTTTATAGCAACAGGATTCCACGGATTACATGTAATTATTGGAACAATCTTTTTAATTATTTGTTTTTTACGTCATTTAAACTCTCATTTTTCTAATAAACACCATTTTGGATTTGAAGCAGCAGCTTGATATTGACATTTTGTTGATGTAGTATGACTATTCCTTTATATCTCTATTTATTGATGAGGTAACTAATTTATTTATATAATATATTTAGTATATTTGATTTCCAATCAAAAAGTTTAATTTAATTTAATATAAATAATTAATTTATTATTTACTATCTCTATTTTAATTATTTTAATTTCAAATTTAATAATATTTTTAACAATTATTTTATCTAAAAAATCATTTATAGATCGAGAAAAAAATTCCCCATTCGAATGTGGATTTGATCCTAAATCCTCTGCTCGAATTCCCTTCTCCTTACATTTCTTTTTAATTACAGTAATTTTTTTAATTTTTGATGTAGAAATTGCTTTAATCTTCCCCTTAATTTATTCTTTTAATTTAGTTCATTTTTATTCTATAATAAAAATTAGATTTTTTTTTTTATTAATACTTTTAATCGGACTTTACCATGAGTGAAATCAAAATATATTAAATTGAACAAATTAGGATTATAGTTTAATTAAAACATTTGATTTGCATTCAAAAAATATTGACTTCAATTTATCTTAAATATGAAGCAATATTATATGCATTTAATTTCGACTTAAAAGATAGAGTAATAACTCCATATTTTTAATTGAAACCAAAATAGAGGTATATCACTGTTAATGATATTAATGAATTTTTATTCCAATTAAAGAAATATAAAAAATTAAGCTTCTAACTTAACTTATAGTAGAATTTAAATATCTATTAATATTTCTTATTTATATAGTTTATTTAAAACATTACATTTTCATTGTAAATAAAAAAAAATTTTTTTATAAATATTTAAAGATTCATTAATCTCCTTAATATCTTCAATATTATGCTCTAATTATAAGCTATTTAAATTTATATTAATAATAATATTAAATAAAAAATTAATATTCAAAAAAAAAATCTAAATAAATAAATTTTAAAATTATTCATTTGATAAAAATTATAAAAAATAGAATAATTTTTTACAATATTAAATATTCCTTGACCACTATACATTTCTCTTCACCCTATATCAATACTCTTCGATAATTTTTGACCTATTTTTAAAAAATAAATATTTAAACCATAAGTAGAAAGTCTAGGCATAAATCATATTAAACATAAAAAATTTCTTAAATTATAAGTTATTATAAACTTATTAGTAGAATAAATTTTCATAATTCTAATTAAATACCCTATTAATAAACCTATTAATACAACATAAATAACTATTATTTTTAAGTTAAAAGGTAAATAAATTATATAAGGATAATTAAAAATTATTCATCTTAAAAATCTGCCAACAATTAATCTCATAAATAATAAAATAAATATTCTCTTTAACATCACATAATCTTCTTCATATAAATTATAAATAACTATTAAATTATAATCATTTACCATTAAATAAAATAATAAACGAATAGTATAAAATATTGTTAACCCAGTAGAAAAATAAAATAAAAAAAAAACTAATAAATTTAAATTTCTTATTCTTAATATCTCTAAAATTAAATCCTTTGAATAAAACCCAGCTAAAAAAGGTAGACCACATAAAGCCAAATTTGAAATATTTAAACATAACGAAGTTAAAGGAATATACAATCTAATTCCACCTATATAACGAATATCTTGAATATCATTTATTATATGAATTACTACTCCAGCACATATAAATAATAAAGCTTTAAATATAGCATGAGTTAACAAATGGAAAAAAGCTAAATCTGCCATTCCCATACTTAAAATACTTATTATTAAACCTAACTGTCTTAAAGTAGATAAAGCAATAATTTTTTTCAAGTCAAACTCATAATTTGCAGAAATACCTGCTATAAATATAGTTAATCCAGCTAATAATAATAAAAATTTTAAAAAAATTATATCAACTAATATTACATTAAAACGAATTAAAAGATAAACTCCAGCCGTAACTAAAGTAGAAGAATGAACTAAAGCAGAAACCGGTGTAGGGGCTGCTATAGCAGCCGGTAACCAAGATCTAAAAGGAATTTGAGCTCTTTTAGTTATAGCTGCAATAATTAATAATAATCTAATAATTTTTATTATAAAATCATTATTCATAAAATTTAAAAAAAAAATATAATTTCATCTTCCATAGTTTATTATTCAAGAAATTACTATTAAAATTATTACATCCCCAATACGATTTGATAGTGCTGTCAATATACCAGCATTATAAGATTTAACATTTTGATAATAAATTACTAAACAATAAGATACTAATCCTAACCCATCTCACCCTAAAAAAATTCTAATCATATTTGGACTAATAATCAATAAAATTATTGAAAATACAAATAATAAAACTAAAATAATAAACCGATTCAAATTTAACTCTGAAGACATATAACTTTTTCTATAATAAATTACAGAAGATGAAATTAATAATACAAATATTATAAATAACAATGACATTCAATCTAATAAAATTGACATCACAATTCTTATAGAGTTAAAAGAAATAACTTCCCACTCCAAAAAAAAAATCTTATTTTCTATAATAAAATAAATTATAAAAAAAAAATTCATTATTCTAAAAAAAAATAAAAAAAAAAATCTAATAAAACAAATCGAAAATTTTTTTATGATTTAAAATGAAATTTCATATATTTGACTCCACAAATCAATATTTTATACTTAAATTATTTAAATTAAAATCAAATTATAAAAAAATCAATTTTTAAAATTAATAAATTTAAAGGTAATCAATGTAAAATTAATATTAAATACTCACGAGAAGTTCCCATATGGAATCTATAAATTCTTATATTATATTTCCCATGTTGAGTATATGAATATAAATATAATCTATAGCCAGCTCTAAAAAAAGAAATTATAATAAGAGTAAATATTGATAAATATGATCATCTCACAATTCTATTAATTAATCTAATTTCCCCCATTAAATTTATTGATGGAGGGGCTGCTATATTAGAAGATATCATTAAAAATCATCATAAACTTATTGAAGGTATAAAATTTATTATTCCTTTATTTATAAATAATCTTCGTCTATGTAGTCGTTCATAATTAATATTTGCCAAACAAAATATTCCAGAAGAACATAATCCATGTCCAATTATTATCACATAAGAACCTAAATAACCTCAATAATTTATTGTTATAATCCCACAAATTACTAATCTTATATGAGCAACTGAGGAGTAAGCAATTAATGACTTTATATCAACTTGACAAAAACAATTCAATCTAATATATAATCCCCCTAATAATCTAATTACTATTCAAATTAACCCATATTTTATATTAATTTTTTGAAATATAATTAAAATTCGTAAAAGACCATACCCCCCTAACTTTAATATAATACCAGCTAAAATCATTGAACCAGAAACAGGAGCCTCTACATGTGCCTTTGGTAATCACAAGTGGACAAAATATATTGGTATCTTAACTAAAAAAGCTAAAATTATAGATAAATATAATAAAAAAAAATTTATGTTTATAAATTTAAAAAAATATATAATCATATAATTATACCTATTAAAAATAAAAAAAATCCCTATTAACATAGGTAAGGAAACAAATAAAGTATAAAATAATAAATATATACCTGCTTGAATACGCTCAGGTTGATATCCTCAACCAATAATTAATATTAACGTAGGAATTAAACTACCCTCAAAAAATAAATAAAATATAAATAAATTTATTACACTAAATGTTAAATAAAGTATAATTAATAAAATAATAATATTAAAAATAAAAAAATTAATATAAAAATTTATTTTATTTAAATTTCTACTTGCTATAATTATTAATAAACAAATTCAAATTCTTAATAAAATTAACCCATAAGAAATTATATCACATCCTATTATATATCTAACATTACAAAAAGTTATAATATTTATATTTAAATTTATAAATATAAATATTATTAATAATAATACTATTTGTACCATTCAAAATATATTTTTTAAAAAACATAAAGGAATTATAAAAATTATTATTAATAAAAATTTTATCATTATAATATATTAAATCTTTGAAAATAATCATTCCCATGAGTACGAATTATAGAAACTAAAATAGATAACCCTAAAGCACCTTCACATACGGAGAATAGTAAAAAAATTATTAATATATATATATTATACTCAATATAACTTAAAAATATAATTATTATAAAAAAAATTCTTAAAACAATAAATTCTAATCTTAATAAAACAATTAATAAATGTTTATGTCGAGAAATAAAAATTACATTTCCTAAAATAAATATTAATAAAATAATAAATCATATATTTAATACTATCATTAGTTTTTATAGTTTAAAAAAAAACATTGGTCTTGTAAATCAAAAATAAGCTTTTCTTTAAAAACTTCAAAGAAAAAGTATTTCTTTATCTATAATCTCCAAAATTATTATTTTTATAAACTATTCTTTGAAATTTTAAAAATATTTTTTTCCTTGTTAATTATTATATTTTCTTTTATAATATTATTTTTAAATCATCCTTTATCTATAGGATTAATAATTTTAATTCAAACATTTATTATTTGTTTACTTTCTGGGATATTAATTAATTCTTATTGATTTTCTTATATTTTATTTTTAGTATTTTTAGGGGGATTACTAGTTTTATTTATTTATGTATCAAGAGTAGCTTCTAATGAATTATTTAACACTAATTTTTTTTTAAAAATTTTTTTAATTTCTATATTTTTTATATCTATTTTTTTTAGATTATATTGAATATTTAACTTAAATTGATTAAATTTCTCATTTAACTACGAAATAGAAAATTTAATAAATTTTTTCATTTTTTTTAATAATGAAAATAAAATTAATTTATCTAAATTATACAATAACCAAACTCACTTATTAATAATAATATTAATTATTTACCTTTTTATTACCTTAGTTGCTATTGTAAAAATTACAAATATCTTTTTCGGACCTCTTCGATCAATTAATTATTAATTGATATACTAATGATAAATAAATTTCTTCCTTTACGAAAAACTCATCCTTTATTAAAAATTATTAATAACTCTTTAATTGACCTACCTTCCCCATCAAATATTTCAGCTTGATGAAATTTTGGATCTCTCTTAGCATTATGTTTAATTATTCAAATTATTACAGGATTATTTTTAACTATATATTATACAGCTAATATTGAATTAGCTTTTTATAGAGTCAATTATATTTGTCGAAATGTCAACTATGGATGACTAATCCGAACACTTCATGCCAATGGAGCATCTTTTTTTTTCATTTGCATTTATTTGCATATTGGTCGAGGAATTTATTATGAATCCTTTAACCTAAAATACACATGATTTATTGGTATTATTATTTTATTTATTCTTATAGCAACAGCTTTTATAGGATATGTTTTACCTTGAGGTCAAATATCTTTTTGAGGAGCTACAGTAATTACTAATTTACTCTCAGCTATTCCATATTTAGGGTCTATGCTAGTTAATTGAATTTGAGGAGGATTTGCCATTGATAATGCAACTTTAACACGATTCTTTTCATTTCATTTTCTCCTTCCATTTATTATTTTAATATTAACAATAATTCATCTTTTATTCCTTCACCAAACAGGATCTAATAACCCTTTAGGTATAAACAGAAATTTAGATAAAATTCCTTTCCATCCATTTTTTACTTTTAAAGACTTAATTGGATTTATTATCTTAATATTTTTCTTAAGTTTATTAACTTTAACTAATCCTTATTTACTTGGAGACCCAGATAATTTTATTCCAGCCAATCCCTTAGTAACACCAATTCATATTCAACCTGAATGATATTTCTTATTTGCTTATGCTATTCTCCGATCAATTCCTAATAAATTAGGGGGAGTTATTGCTTTATTACTATCTATTTTAATTTTAGTTATTTTACCTTTAACTTTCAATAAAAAAATTCAAGGAATTCAATTTTACCCTTTAAATCAAATTTTATTTTGAATTATAGTTACTACTATTATTCTATTAACTTGAGCTGGAGCTCGACCTGTTGAAGAACCTTATATTATTACTAGTCAATTATTAACTTTATTATATTTTTCCTATTTTATTATAAACCCAATTATTAATAAATACTGAGATAATCTAATTTTTAATTAATTAATGAGCTTGTTAAAGCATTTGTTTTGAAAACTTAAGAAAGAATTATTATTCTATTAATTTATACTAAAAATATTAACTAATAAAAAAAAAATTTTAAGCCTAAAAAAAATAATAAAAAATTCAATGAAATTGGTAAATATCTTTTTCAAGATAAATATATTAATTTATCATAACGATAACGAGGTAAAGTCCCCCGAACTCAAATAAATAAAAAAGAAACAAATGATAATTTTAGATAAAAAAATAATCTTAATCTATACCCTCCTATATATAATAAAATAAATAATATTCTTATAAAAAGAATACTAGCATATTCCGATAAAAAAATTAAAGTAAATCCTCCTCTTCTATACTCAACATTAAACCCTGATACTAACTCTCTCTCTCCTTCCGCAAAATCAAACGGAGTTCGATTAGTTTCTGCCAACCTTGAAGATAATCAACATAATCTTAAAGGTATTATTAAAAAAAAAAATCAAATAATCTCTTGATAAAAAAAAAAATCAAGTATATTAAAATTCATGATTATAATAATTCTAGATAATATAATTAAAGCTAAACTTACTTCATAAGAAATTGTTTGTGCCACCGCTCGTAATCCCCCTAATAAAGCATAATTTGAATTTGAAGATCACCCAGCAATTATTACAGTATAAACCCCAACTCTAGTACAACATAAAAAAAATAAAATCCCTAAATTAAAACTAATCAAATTAAAATAATAAGGAATTAATAATCACGATATTAAAATAACAATAAATCTAATAATAGGAGAAAAATAATAAACCATATAATTAGAATAATTAGGGAAAGTTTGTTCTTTAGTGAATAATTTCACTACATCAGCAAAAGGTTGTAAAATACCCATATATCCAACCTTATTTGGGCCTTTTCGAATTTGAATATAGCCTAAAGCTTGGCGTTCCAATAAAGTTAAAAAAGCTACCCCCACTATTACTCCAATAACTATAATTAAAACACCAATAACAAATATATAAATATCATAAATTATCATTTACTATATATATAAATAACTATATATTTATGACTTCTAAAATCATTACATTTTTTCTGCCAAAATAGCTATTCAATATTAATAATATTCATTTTATTAAAATTATTTTTAATATTTGATCCTTTCGTACTAAAATATTAATTTTATTTAAAGATAGAAACCAACCTGGCTCACACCGGTTTGAACTCAGATCATGTAAGATTTTAATGATCGAACAGATCAAAATTTTAAACTTTTGCATTTAAATTTTATCTTAATCCAACATCGAGGTCGCAAACTTTTTTTCCTATATGAACTAAAAAAAAAAATTACGCTGTTATCCCTAAGGTAATTTTTTCTTCTAATCACTAAAAATGGATCATATACTCATAAATCAATGTTTACTTTTAAAAAAAGTTAATTTAATTTTTTTATCACCCCAACAAAATAATTTATTTAATTTTAATTTTAAAATTTAAATAATAATAATAATTAAATAAATTATTAAACTCTATAGGGTCTTCTCGTCTTTTAAAATTATTTTAGCTTTTTTACTAAAAAATTAAATTCTATCAATTAATTAGAGACAGTTTATATTTCATTCAATCCTTCATACTAGTCATCAATTAAAAGACTAATGATTATGCTACCTTTGTACAGTCAAAATACTGCAGCCCTTCAATATTCCATCAGTGGGCAGATTAGACTTTAAATTATTTCAAAAAGACATGTTTTTGATAAACAAGTGAATATAAAATTTTGCCGAATTCCTTTAATTAACTTTTTATAAATAATTACTTTTACTTTTATTATATATATTTATATATTAATTTTATCATTATATTTAATTTTATTTTATTAAAATATATTTTTTTATAAAAATTTAAATTTTTATAAAATTTTAATTAAAATTAAATTTTTTATAAAAAACTATAATTTATTTAACAATTTAAATTTTAAAATTTTAATTTCTTTCTTAATTAATTATAAAAATTTATTTTAAAGCTTATCCCCTAAAATATTTAATATTATTTGTAAAATTTTAATTAATAAAAATTTTAATTATAATATTTAAAATTAAATTTTTTTCTAAAAAAACTAGATATTTTTAAAAACGATTAACATTTCATTTCAAATCAATCATTAAAAATAATTATGCTACATTAACTTTTATAATTGATTAACTCTTTTAAATTCGAGAAATTTTTTTTCTTAAAATTATTATTAATAAACTCTGATACACAAGATACAATAAACTAAATTTACTTTTTATTAAATTTATTCTCCCCTATTTCATAATTCTTTTACAATACTATTTCACTATAAATTTTAAAATTTTTTCTATTTATATACTTTAACCCCCATTAAAATATAACTTAAAAATTTTTTTTTTATAATTTATTTTATTAATTTTTCCCCCTCAAATTAATTAAATTTAATATCTTTTCAATGTAAATGAAATACTTATTCAAGCTCTAATTTGAATCTTTCTAGAAACACTTTCCAGTACTTCTACTTTGTTACGACTTATTCCAATTTATTAATGAAAGCGACGGGCAATATGTACATATTTCAATTTTTAATCATCTTATTAAATTAAATAAAATTACATTTAAATCCACCTTCAAATATATTTTAAAATCTATCATTCATTTAATCATTTCTTATTGTAATCCATTATATTCTTAATTATAATCTGCATCTTGATCTGAACTAATTTAATTTAAAAATTTTAAAATATTATTTTTATTAAAAAATATTTTTTTAACAACGATATACAAAATAATCAAATTAAGTAAATTTATTCGTGGATTATCAATTATTAAACAGATTCCTCTAAATGAACTAAAATACCGCCAAATTATTTAAGTTTCTATAAATAATTATATACTATTTTAATATTTTTTACTTAATTTTTAATAATAGAGTATCTAATTCTAGTTTTTTAAAAAATTTAATAAATCATATTATTTAATAAAATTTTCCTTAAATTAAAATTTCACCTAATAATCTAATATTTAATTTTAATTATTAATATTTATTATTTACTAATAAAATTTAAATTATTTTTTGTTTAACCGCAACTGCTGGCACAAAATTTGTTAATAATTTTTAATATCACTAAATCTTAATTTCTTAAATTTTTAATATTAATTACTAAAAATTTTACTTTAAAAATTATTAAAATAATTAAAAATATATACTAAAATTTATATGTAAAATAAATTTTAATTAAATTTTATAAATCATAAAAAATTTATTTATATATAAAAATTTTTCATATAGAATTTTTTTTTTAAAAAAATTAATATATTTATTTATTAATTATATATATATATATGTATGTATATATATATATATATAATAAAATATTTAATAGACATTAATAAACATTGAATAATTTTCTTTTTTTTTTCTTTATAATAATTATTAAATAACTAAATTGCTATATAAAATTTTATAAATTAAAAAATTATATTAAATTAATATATATATAAATACATTAAATATTTTTATTATATTATTATAATTAATAATTAATTAAATATTTAATATATTTTTATATATAAATAAATAAAATTTAAATTAAAATTACCTTAATTATTTTTATTTAGCTCAATTATCTTATTTATTAATTCCTAAACCATTTTTAATCTTTTTTTATATAAAAAAAAAA